TTAATGATTCAATAATACCATTACTTCAATTATCATTACTTCAATTCGGAGTTCTTAGTTACTTCGACTGGGTGAATCTTAGTGATGGAATAATAAGTCATAATTTATTGATTGATTGTATCATTAACCATTTCTTTATTTTGTTTGGTGCGAGGAACTTACCATGAATCCACTGATTTCCGCCGCTTCCGTTATTGCTGCTGGATTGGCCGTAGGGCTTGCTTCTATTGGACCTGGAGTTGGTCAAGGTACTGCTGCGGGCCAAGCTGTAGAAGGTATCGCGAGACAACCAGAGGCAGAGGGTAAAATACGAGGTACTTTATTGCTCAGTCTGGCTTTTATGGAAGCTTTAACAATTTATGGACTGGTCGTGGCATTAGCGCTTTTATTTGCGAATCCCTTTGTTTAATCCTAGAAATGTGAAAAATACGTATTTTTTTTTTCTTATTTTATTGACTTGGGCGTGCCGCTTGCTTTTTCCAATTATATCAAGATTTCACTCCTACAATAACTTATTCGTTAAGATAATATCCCATGGGAAGGACTGATTGTAGGATGAGGAATTAGCGGATCCACTCGCTTTCTTCCTTCCTGTCCTTAGTCCAATTGAAACCCCCTTTTTTGTTTTAGGAAGTGTTGCTATAAATGAGGTATTTCGCAATTGACATGAGACCTGAAACCTAATACTAATAAGTATCTTTCTTATTTTATTGGGAACTCGTGAATTGAAATAAAAAAAAAAAAAAAAAGAATTTCAAAATGGAATTTAAATATATTGAGTTTAGATTTCGAAATCAGGAAATTCATAACAAAAGAAATCAAATATTAAAGGGTCGAAATGAGACAAAAAGAACTCTTTTTATTTTGTTAGTCCTATCTATAAGAGGAGATCATATGAAAAATGTAACCGATTCTTTCGTTTCCTTGTGTCACTGGCCATCCGCCGGGAGTTTCGGATTTAATACCGATATTTTAGCAACAAATCCAATAAATCTAAGTGTAGTGCTTGGTGTATTGATCTTTTTTGGAAAGGGAGTGTGTGCGAGTTGTTTATTTCAAGAATATGCTGGATCCAACCAGCTGCACTTTTTTCTTTATAACTAGGAAAGGGAGGTGCACGATCTTGCGAATTACTTCTGAATAAATTCAGAAATCATATGTAAGAACCATAGCATTTCGTGACTCATTGGTAAATCCACTTTTATTCTCTATCAACCAATAATGTGGGAACATTAACATGGTTAAAGCTAAACCGTTTGAAGTCCAGGCGCAGCATGGTACTCTTTCTACCACTATGTTAGTACGAAGATGATTTCAAAACGAATAGTTGGTAATTTTTCTGATATAGAACACTCATATCGATAAAATAATTTGAAAAATTTACTGGAAAAATGGGTATCTCGCCCTTTTTTTATCCAATGCTGAATCGACGACCTATGTATAAAGTAAGAAGGATTTTTTGGATTTGAAGAAGAAGAAAAAAAATGAATATGAAATATTAATAAAAATGAAATATCAATAAAAAAAAACAACTTAACCTTGCTGACAATTACAGGTTTTTGTCTGGTCAAAAGAGTCCTCCGAATATTCTGGTCTTGGATCAGTGATCAGTTTCAATATTTTGGAATATGAACAGAGAAGAAAGGGTAGGCTCATTACATTAAAAAAAAAAAAAGATATAAAGATATGGGAATGCCCCATAAGTAATTGAGCGTGAGAGCCAAATGAATCGAAAGATTCATGTTTGGTTCGGGAAGAGATCGTGGCAATTTTGAAATGAATGGGAAAATTTTCTACTTTCATTAAGTGATTTATTAGATAATCGAAAACAGAGGATCTTGAGTACTATTCGAAGTTCAGAAGAACTACGTGGAGGGGCCATTGAACAGCTGGAAAAAGCCCGGGCCCGCTTACGGAAAGTAGAAATGGAAGCGGATGAGTTTCGAGTGAATGGATATTCTGAGATAGAACGAGAAAAATGGAATTTGATTAATTCCACTTATAAGAATTTGGAACAATTAGAAAATTACAAAAATGAAACTATTCGTTTTGAACAACAAAGAGCAATTAATCAAGTCCGACAACGAGTTTTCCAACAAGCCTTACAAGGAGCTCTAGGAACTCTGAATAGTTGTTTGAACATGAACAGCGAATTACATTTACGCACCATCAGTGCTAATATTGGCATGTTTGGGGCGATGAAAGAAATAACGGATTAGTCCTTTTACTTACTGTAGGCATTATTTTTTTTTTCCTTTGCTTCCGAAAAAGAATTAAGAAACACTCATGGTAACCCTTCGAGCCGACGAAATTAGTAATATTATCCGTGAACGTATTGAACAATATAATATAGAAGTAAAGATTGTGAATACTGGCACCGTACTTCAAGTAGGCGACGGCATTGCTCGTATTCACGGTCTTGATGAAGTAATGGCAGGTGAATTAGTAGAATTTGAAGAGGGTACAATTGGCATTGCTCTGAATTTGGAATCAAACAATG